TGATTATAATATTAGAATATTTAGTGCCGAATTATTTTCGGTGAAATTTTTTAGAGGTTTTTAGGCAATGCAAAATTGTGGCGGAATAAAAATTGGTGCATATATATATATATATATATATATATAATGGGATGCCAATTTTTATCTCGACTTGTTGGCTAACACGTTCTCGGGTCCTCCTTGGTTTCGGGGTTTGACAAGGATAGCAGGATCGGTAGGGCGTAGGGGGGTAGGGGGGTTTGTCGCGCAAAAACCAAGGGGGAATAACAAGGATAGTTGAATAAGGAATAGATATGTTATGCACTTGACTTAGAAGTATGTAATTCTTAAAATTATGTCTTAAAATAATTAATTTATAATACACATACAAGGAAAATGTTCTACCTTAATTTAACATTTATATTTGCACTCTGAGATGCCAAATGAAAGGAAACCAAAAAAAGATACGTTATGCATATAAAAGAACGCTTGGCATGGGGGGTAATGAAACTTATGTACTACACCAATAATCAGATGCCAGTATAATTATCTTTATGGGGAATATTAATTTTATGTTCCTGAAATAGGAACCAGATGCCAGTAATAGTTCATATTGTGCAACCCCCACAGTTATTGCCCTTGATTCTATCATTCATGATATGTCTTTATATAAATGGTTGGTGATCTCTTACTACATTAATATGTTTCTGTTGGGTTTATAGTTGATTATTCAAGGAAATATTTGAAATGGAACTTTAGCGGAATAATATATTACCCAGGTTAAAACAATGATATTCTGAGTTTTAATATTATGCTTATGTATACCTTAAAATCTAGTACTTGCTTTATGGTTAAAATAATGAGTTGGTGATAATACATAGATGTACTAATACATTGATGTAAAATTATGCATATCATGTACTAAACCATAAGGTGGGGGAATTACCCCAGAAAATAGTTTAGTTTAGAATTCTGGCTTTGGGAGCCAGAGGTGAGAGTTAAAATCTCTTTTTTCTGGGCGCTAGGGAGGAGTTTAACCTCCGATCTTCGGATTACAAGACCGATGCTTTTATACTAAGCTACTAGGGCAGGTTAATTCTAGTGCTTTGTTTTCCAGTCATCCTGCTAGTGGAATGAAGATGAGGAATAATGCGAAATATAGGACGGATGCGATTTGTCCAATAATGATGAACGGGTGTTCTACTGGCATGCCTCCAATTCATGTTAAAATAACTATGTCTGCTACTAGGGCTCAAAAGAGGAATTGGGTGATTGGGCGGAATGTTATTCCTCGTTGTTTTGAGGTGTGCAGTAGTGGCACAACTATTAATACTAGGATGGAAAATAGTAATGCGAGGACGCCTCCGAGTTTGTTTGGAATTGATCGTAGGATGGCGTATGCAAATAGGAAGTATCATTCTGGCTTAATATGGGGTGGGGTGACTAAGGGGTTTGCGGGGGTAAAGTTTTCTGGGTCTCCTAGTAGGTTTGGGGAAAATAGTGCTAGTGAGGTGAGGGCTAGTAGTATAATTACGAATCCGAGAATATCTTTGTACACGAAGTATGGGTGGAATGGAATTTTGTCTGCGTTTGAATTCAAGCCAACTGGGTTGTTTGATCCTGTTTCGTGGAGGAAGAGAAGATGGAGAATGGTTGCTGCGGCAATAACAAAAGGTAGGAGGAAGTGGAATGCGAAGAATCGTGTGAGTGTTGCATTGTCTACTGAAAATCCCCCTCAGATTCATTGGACTAGGGTATTTCCTATATAAGGCACAGCGGATAATAGGTTTGTAATTACTGTGGCGCCTCAGAAGGATATTTGTCCTCACGGGAGAACGTAGCCGACGAAAGCTGTTATTATGACTAGTAGTAAAAGGACTACTCCGATATTTCAGGTTTCTTTATATAGGTAAGATCCGTAGTATAGGCCTCGGGCAATGTGTATGTAAATACAGATGAAGAAGAATGATGCTCCATTAGCGTGAATATTGCGGATTAATCATCCATAGTTTACATCTCGGCAGATGTGGGTTACTGATGAGAATGCGGTTGAGATGTCTGAGGTATAGTGTATGGCTAGGAATAGCCCGGTTAGGATTTGAGTAATTAAGCATAATCCTAGAAGGGATCCAAAGTTTCATCAAATTGAGATGTTTGAAGGTGCTGGTAAGTCAACTAGTGCGTCGTTAACAATTTTAATTAAGGGATGAGTTTTTCGTAGGCTTGCCATTAAGGTTCTTGTAGTTGAATAACAACGGTGGTTCTTCAAGTCATTGGTCTCGGTTAAAGTCTGAGCAAGAATTATGACCTATTTTATGTTTTTGTTATTAGTAGCTTTGGTTGTAGGCTTGGTTGCTGTTGCTTCTAATCCTACGCCGTATTTTGCAGCTCTTGGTTTAGTAGTTGCGGCTGGAGTCGGGTGTGGGGTTTTGGTTGGTCACGGGGGTTCTTTTTTATCGTTGGTCCTTTTTTTGATCTATTTAGGGGGGATGCTTGTGGTTTTTGCTTATTCAGCAGCTTTAGCTGCTGAGCCTTTTCCAGAGGCTTGGGGGAGTCGTTCTGTGTTAGGTTATGTTCTGGTTTATTTATTAGGGGTTGGTTTGGCGGCAGGAATTTTCTGGGAGGGTTGATATGAGGGTTCTTGGTTGGTTGTAGATGGGTTGAAAGAGTTTTCTGTTTTGCGTGGTGATGTTAGTGGTGTAGCTGTTATATACTCGTCTGGTGGGGGGATGTTGGTTATTTGTGCTTGGGTGTTACTTTTAACTTTACTTGTTGTGCTGGAGCTTACTCGTGGTTTAAGTCGTGGGTCTCTTCGTGCGGTTTAGAGAAGAATTGGGATGGTGGCTAGGATTAGGGTGAGGAGAAAGATAGTTAAATATGTTTTAATTATTCCTCGTGTGATATCGTTTGTAATTTTTGCTATAATTGTTTGCGTTAGTGCTAGGCCTTTTGGCCCGATGGTTTCAAGTCATGTTTTGTCTAGTTGGGTAGCGGCTGACTGCCCTAGGGTAAGTTTAAGTTTTGGGAGGAGTCGGTGGGTGATTGCGGGGAAGAATCCAAGTATATTTGAAAAGTGATGTGGATATGTTATTGGAGTAATTTTCACTTGTTTGCTGGTTAGATTAGCTAGCTCTATGGCTGTTAGTAAGCCTAGAATGGTGACTGCGAGGGCTGCTATTTTAAGGGCGGGGGGTATGGTTATAATTGGTGTTTTTATAGGCAGGAAGTTGTGTGTAATGATGAATCCTGCAATAATGCTTCCTCAGGCAAGTCGTTTCATAGGGTTGATTACCAACGGGTCGTTTTCATTAATTGGGGATAGGGGTAGGAATCGTGGGGTTCGTATGGTTACGAAGTATACTAGTCGGAAGCTGTAAACTGCAGTGAATGATGTGGCAATCAGTGTAAGGGTCAGGGCTCAGGCGTTGAGGTAGGAGGTGTTTAGGGCTTCGATGATTGCGTCTTTTGAGAAGAAGCCTGCTAAGAAGGGGGTCCCTGTTAGGGCCAGGCTACCAATTATGAAGTAGGATGAGGTGGCGGGTATAATATTAAACAGGCCCCCTATCTTTCGGATGTCTTGTTCGTTGTCTAGGCTGTGAATAATTGATCCGGAGCATAAGAACAGCATGGCCTTGAAGAAGGCGTGTGTACAGATGTGAAGGAATGCTAATTGTGGTTGGTTTAGTCCGATGGTAACTATTATTAATCCTAGTTGACTGGATGTTGAGAAGGCTACAATTTTTTTGATATCATTTTGGGTTAGAGCACAGGTAGCTGTAAATAGTGAAGTTAGTGCTCCTAGGCAGAGGCAGGTTGTTAAGGCTAGTGGGTTATTTTCTATGAGGGGGTGGAGGCGAATTAGAAGGAAGATTCCTGCAACGACTATGGTGCTTGAATGGAGTAGGGCAGATACTGGTGTAGGACCTTCTATGGCGGATGGAAGTCATGGGTGGAGACCAAATTGGGCCGATTTTCCTGTTGCTGCTAGGATAAGTCCTGCCAGGGGGATTGTCATATCAAAGTTTTTTGATAGTGTAAAGATTTGTTGAATTTCTCATGAATTTAGGTTTGTTGCAAATCAGGCTATAGTTATAATTAGTCCGATATCACCTACTCGGTTGTAAATGACGGCTTGAAGTGCTGCTGTGTTGGCGTCTGCTCGCCCATGTCACCATCCGATGAGCAGGAATGATATGATACCTACTCCTTCTCAGCCAATGAAAAGTTGGAATATGTTGTTAGCTGTGACTAGAATAATTATGGCTACTAAGAATGTTAGTAGGTATTTAAAGAATTGGTTAATGTTAGGGTCGGAGTGCATATATCATAATGCAAATTCTAGGATTGATCAGGTGACATATAGGGCAATTGGAATAAAGATTAGGGAATAGTGGTCGAATTTAAGGCTGATGTTGATGTCAAATGTTTGAATATTTATTCAGTGTCAGTTTGTAATGATGCCTTCTGTTTTTAGGTCTAGAAAGATTATGAGCGGGATGAGGCTGATGAAAAATGCGGAGCTTACGGCAAGTTTAATTATTCCTGCTAGTTTGGATTCTTGTTGGTTTGGGTTTAGTGTGGTGAGTAGGGGATATATTAAGATGAAAAAGATCAGGAGGAGTGATGAGTGTATAATTAATGTCATTTTAGCTTTCACTTGGATTTGCACCAAGAGTTTTTGGTTCCTAAGACCAACGGATGAGCTGTTATCCTTTGAAAGCGCAAGGAAGCCATGGATTTTAACCATGGTGCGTAAGGATTAGCAGTACTTACTAATTTCTGTTCTTCCTTGGTGAGTAAGGGGATTTTAACCCCTATTTTTAGAATCACAATCTAATATTTTGGTTAAACTATACTTACAATAGCATCATCCTCATATGAGCTCGGGTTTTACTACTAGCAGAATAACTGGGACTAGGTGTAGGGTTATTAATAGGTGTTCTCGAGTGTGGAATGGTTGGAGTCCTGTGATATGGTTGGGTACTTGACCTCGTTGTGACATCAGGAATATGTATAGGGAGTAGCCAGCTGTGATGAGTGTTCCTAGTCCTGTAAGTAAGATTGTTCATGGGGATCAGTTGAAGAGGGTTGTGATAATTGTAAGTTCCCCTATTAGATTGGGTAAGGGGGGAAGTGCCAAGTTGGCCAAGTTTGCCAGAAACCATCAGGTTGCGGTTAGTGGAAAAATTACTTGTAGTCCCCGGGCAAGAATTATTGTTCGACTATGGGTTCGTTCATATGCTGTGTTGGCTAGGCAGAATAGTGCTGAGGACACTAGTCCGTGAGCAATTATTAAAATGATTGCTCCTGAAAATCCTCATGGGGTTTGGATTAAGATTCCTCCTGCTACTAATCCTATATGGCTTACAGATGAGTAGGCAATTAGTGATTTTAAGTCCGTTTGCCGGAGACAGATTGACCCGGTCATGATGATGCCTCAGAGGGCTAGGATAATAAATGGGTAGGCTAATTCTTTTGATAGTGGATCAAGTATTACTATTATTCGTATCATTCCATACCCTCCGAGTTTTAGTAGGACTGCTGCTAGTACTATGGATCCTGCTACTGGGGCTTCTACGTGCGCTTTTGGTAGTCACAGGTGAACTCCATATAGTGGTATTTTTACTAGAAATGCGATTAGGCAGCCGGCTCATCAGATTATGTGCCCTCAAGAGTTAAGTTGAAGGGGTTGTGAGTATTGTAATACTAGTATTGATAGTGTCCCTGTGGAATGTTGGAGAAGGAGTAAGGCGACTAGAAGAGGGAGTGATCCTGCCAGGGTATAAAATAGAAAGTAGGTCCCTGCATTCAGTCGTTCGGTTTGATTACCTCATCGGGTAATAATAATAAGAGTTGGGATAAGTGTGGCTTCAAATATGATGTAAAACATAATGATTTCTGTGGCACCGAATGCTATAATTAGAAAGGCTTGTAGTGAGGCGAGAAGTGAGATGTATGAGCGTTGTCGGCTAATTGGTTCAGGATTAATATGGTTTTGGCTGGCTAGAATTATTAGTGGGAGTAGTCAGCATGTGAGTACTAGGAGAGGGGTTGATAGGGGGTCGGTAGCTAGGTATATGTTGGAGGAGGTTCATCCGGCTTCTGATGTTCATTTTAGTCAGGTTAGACTAATGAAAGCAATTAAAAGGCTATGTGCAGTTGTGGTCGTTCATAGTCATTTAGGGGAAGTTAATCAGATTGTTGGGAATAGCATGAATGTGGGGATTAATACTTTTAACATTGTAAGAGGTTAAGGTTTTGCAGGCGATCGGTCCCATGGGTGCGGGCAGTAGCTACTAGTAATGCTAGGCCGGTGCTAGCTTCACAGGCAGAGAAGGCTAGGAGTAGTATGGGGGCTGTTGAGAACCCTGTGGATTCAAATTGTAATGCCCATAGGGCTAGTGCAATGAATAGGGATAGTATTATTCCTTCTAAACATAGGAGTGCGGAGAGTAGGTGTGTGCGGTGAAATGCTAATCCTATTAATCCTAGGATAAAAGCTGAGCTAAAGCTAAAGTGTACGGGTGTCATAAGGGGGCCATGGAATTAAACCACGATTTTCTGAGCCGAAATCAGAGGTCTTGTTTTGGACTAGCTCCCTATTCTGCTCATTCTAGGCCACCCTGGGTTCACTCATAAATTAGGCCTAGGGTTAGTAGAATTAGAACTGTTGTGGCTCAGAAGAATGTTCCGGTTGGGTTGTGGAGTTGATCTCCTCAGGGTAGAGGGAGAAGGAGAGCAATTTCTAGGTCAAACAGGAGAAATAGGATTGCTACTAGGAAGAAACGCAGGGAAAATGGTAATCGGGCAGATCCTAGGGGGTCGAACCCACATTCGTAGGGTGATAGTTTTTCTGCATCTGGGTTTATTTGGGGTAGTCAGAAGGATACGATTGCTAGAATTGAGGATAGGGCCATTGTAATAATTAGAATTGTTATAATTAGGTTCATTATCTTTCCTTGGGCTTTAACCAAGACTGTGTGATTGGAAGTCACTTGTACTAGCTTTAATACTAGAAAGATATGAGCCTCATCAATAGATAGATTCGTAGAGGAATAGTCATACTACGTCGACAAAGTGTCAGTATCAGGCGGCAGCTTCAAAGCCAAAGTGGTGTTCGGATGTAAAGTGATATTGGATTTGGCGTAGTAGGCACACTGCTAGGAAAGTAGATCCAATAATGACGTGTAGTCCGTGGAATCCTGTGGCTACAAAGAATGTTGAGCCGTAGACTCCATCTGCGATTGTAAATGGTGCCTCATAATATTCTATGGCTTGGAGGGCAGTGAAGTAAAGACCTAGAATAATGGTTAATGTTAAGGATTGAATAGCTTGTTTTCGTTCTCCTTCTATAATGCTATGGTGGGCTCATGTTACTGTAACTCCGGATGCTAATAATACGGCTGTATTGAGGAGTGGAACTTCGAAGGGGTCTAGTGGGGTAATTCCTGTAGGGGGTCAGCATCCCCCTAGTTCTGGCGTGGGTGCTAAGCTTGAGTGGTAGAAGGCTCAGAAGAATCCGAGGAAAAAGAATACTTCAGAGGTGATGAATAGGATTATCCCGTATCGTAGTCCTTTTTGTACCGGGGGTGTATGATGACCTTGGAAGGTTCCTTCTCGAATAATATCACGTCATCATTGGTACATGGTAAGAAGTAGGAGAATTATTCCTAAGGTTATTAAGGTTGTTGAGTGGAAGTGAAATCAGACTGCTAAGCCGGATGTTATTAGTAGAGCAGCGATGGCTCCGGTTAGTGGTCATGGGCTTGGATCAACTATATGATAGGCATGTGATTGGTGGGCCATTAGACGTTTTCTTGGAGGTATAGACTTAGGAGGAGTACAAATACATAAGCTTGGATTATTGCTACGGCAACCTCTAATAGTGTGAGCAGGAAAAGCACGGTGGCAGTTAGGATTGCTACTGTAGGTATTATTGGTAGGAGGACGAATACGGCTGTGGCAATAAGTTGAATTAACAAATGGCCTGCGGTTAGATTGGCTGTAAGTCGAACCCCCAGGGCTAATGGTCGGATAAATAGGCTAATTGTTTCAATAATAATAAGTACTGGAATCAGTGGGATGGGTGTACCTTCTGGTAGCAGGTGGCCTAAGGCAACTGTTGGTTGATTTCGTATGCCAATAATCACTGTAGCAAGTCAGAGTGGTACGGCGAATCCTATATTTAGTGATAATTGTGTAGTGGGGGTGAAAGTATATGGTAGTAAGCCTAGCATATTAATGGTAATTAGGAAGACTATTAGTGAGGCCAGTAGGAGTGCTCATTTGTGTCCTCCCACATTTAGGGGTAGTATCAGTTGATTAGTAAATCGGTTAATAAGTCATCCTTGGACCGTAATAAGTCGGTTGTTGATTCATCGAGATGATGGAGTTGGGTAAAGTACTCAGGGTAATGTAATTGCAATGGCAATTAGTGGAATACCCAGATATAGTGGGCTTGCGAACTGGTCGAAGAAGCTTACTATCATGGTCAGTCTCAGGATTCAGTTTTGTGCTTTTCGGCATTTACTGGGGTTGGTTCATTTGGTGAGGTGTGATTTAAGATTTTAGTTGGAATTACGGTTAGAAAGATTAGTCAGGAAAACATTAAAATTGCAAGTCAAGGGCCTGGGTTTAATTGTGGCATTTCACTAGGGGTGGTCGGGAATCACCAATCTTTGGCTTAAAAGGCCAATGCTTTGTCCAATATTTAGCTTCCTAGCGAGGCGTCTTCTAGTATAAGGGAGGATCAGCTTTCAAAGTGTTCTAGTGGGACGGCTTCGACTACAATTGGTATAAAGCTGTGATTTGCCCCGCAGATTTCAGAGCATTGTCCGTAGAACACGCCTGGGCGTGAGGCAATAAAGGCGGTTTGATTTAATCGTCCTGGGACTGCGTCTATTTTTATGCCTAGTGATGGGACAGCTCAGGAGTGTAGTACGTCTTCAGCTGATACTAGAACACGGATTGGGGATTCTATCGGGATGACTATTCGATGGTCTGTTTCTAAAAGTCGGAATTGTCCTGGGGTGAGGTCCTGTGTTGGGACTATATAGGAGTCAAAGCCCAGGTTTTCGTAATCTGTATATTCGTAGCTTCAGTATCATTGGTGTCCTATTGCTTTGATTGTTAAATGGGGATCATTAATTTCATCTATAAGGTATAAAATTCGCAAGGAGGGTAGGGCAATTAGGACTAAGATAACAGCTGGTAAAATGGTTCATACAATTTCGATTTCTTGGGAATCTAAAATATATTTGTTAGTAAGTTTAGTTGAGACTATTGCAACAATAATGTATAGTACTAAGGTGCTAATTAGGAATACGATTATTAGTGCATGGTCATGGAAGTGAAGAAGTTCTTCTATAACGGGTGATGCCGCATCTTGGAATCCTAGTTGCGTTGGATGTGCCATTAAGCCTTAAGGCTTAAGACATGCAGGGATTTAACCTACGATTTCACCTTGACAAGGTGGTGTAATTTGCATTTTACTAATGTCTTGAAGGAAGTGACAGAGTGGTTATGTGGCTGGCTTGAAACCAGCATACGGGGGTTCAATTCCTTCCTTTCTCGTTAATTTGGTTGAACTTGGACGAATGCTGGTTCCTCATATGTGTGATAAGGAGGAGGGCAGCCGTGGAGTCATTCTACGTTTGTTGAAGTTAGTTCTACAGATAATACTTCTCGTTTAGCGGCGAAGGCTTCTCATAAAATAAACAGGAATATGATTACTGCTACTAAAGAAATTAAGGATCCGATGGATGATACTGTGTTTCATAGGGCATAGGCGTCGGGGTAGTCGGAGTATCGTCGTGGCATGCCTGCTAGTCCTAGGAAGTGTTGTGGGAAGAATGTGAGGTTAACTCCAATAAATATTACTCCGAAGTGGATTTTGGTTCAGGCGCTGTGTAGGGTGTATCCGGTTAATAGGGGGAATCAGTGCACAAAGGCCGCCATGATAGCAAATACAGCGCCTATTGATAAGACATAGTGGAAATGTGCGACTACATAATATGTGTCATGAAGAACAATATCGAGTGATGAATTGGATAGGACAATTCCTGTAAGTCCTCCCACCGTAAACAGGAAGATGAACCCAAGAGCTCATAGTATGGGAGTTTCTCATTTAATTGATCCTCCGTGAAGAGTGGCTAGTCAACTAAATACTTTTACACCTGTTGGGATGGCAATAATTATTGTTGCGGATGTAAAGTATGCACGAGTGTCTACATCCATTCCGACGGTGAACATATGGTGAGCTCATACAATGAAGCCTAGGAGGCCAATAGCCATTATAGCTCAGACTATTCCTATATAGCCAAATGGTTCTTTTTTACCTGAGTAGTAGGCTACGACATGAGAGATAATTCCGAATCCTGGAAGAATGAGGATATAGACCTCTGGATGACCAAAGAATCAAAATAGGTGTTGATATAAAATTGGGTCTCCTCCGCCTGCTGGGTCAAAGAATGTGGTGTTTAGGTTTCGATCTGTTAGAAGCATTGTAATCCCAGCGGCTAAAACTGGCAATGATAGAAGTAGTAGTACAGCGGTTACAAGCACGGATCAAACAAATAAAGGTGTTTGATATTGGGAAATAGCTGGGGGTTTTATGTTAATTGTTGTAGTAATAAAGTTAATTGCCCCTAGAATTGATGAGACTCCCGCTAAGTGGAGTGAAAAAATTGTTAGATCTACTGATGCTCCTGCGTGGGCTAGGTTGCCCGCAAGAGGTGGGTAAACTGTTCACCCTGTTCCGGCTCCAGCTTCAACGCCAGAAGAGGCCAGCAGAAGAAGAAATGATGGGGGTAGAAGTCAGAAACTTATATTATTTATACGTGGGAACGCCATGTCTGGGGCCCCAATTATTAGTGGTACAAGCCAGTTTCCAAATCCTCCAATAAGAATAGGTATTACTATAAAGAAGATTATTACGAAGGCGTGAGCAGTGACGATAACATTATAAATTTGGTCATCACCTAGAAGCGATCCGGGTTGACTTAGTTCAGCCCGGATGAGAAGGCTTAAGGCGGTTCCTACTATTCCGGCTCAGGCACCAAATACAAGATAAAGGGTACCAATGTCTTTGTGGTTAGTAGAGAAGAATCAGCGCGTGATTGCCACAGGTAAGGTAGCCGAGTGTCCAGGCGGTGGGTTGTAGCCCCGAAGACAGAGGTTTAAGTCCTCTTCTTATCAGTAGTCCCGTGGTGAAGAGCACATTGGATTGCAAATCCAAAGGCGCAGGCGATAGTCTGCCGGGGCTTTTCCCGCCTTGCTGAGTCTTACGGCGGGAAAAGTAGACGGATGCTCGCTGGTTTGGGCACTTAGCTGTTAACTAAGAGTTTGTAGGATCGAGGCCTTCCTGTCTAGTAAGGCCTTAGTTTAGTAAAAATGTCTGATTTGCAATCAGGAGATGCAAGTTAATCTCTTGTAGGTCTTAGTCGGGGGCTAGAAGATTTTCACTTCTATTTAAAGCTTTGAAGGCTTTTGGTTTAAGTATTATCCTAAGCCCCCAGGTAGTTAGCATTAGGATGGTTGGAGTTATTGGTAATAGGCCCAGGGCGGATGTAATAGATAGGGCTAGTGGTAGTGAGGTTTGGGTTGTTTTGGTTCGTCAGGGGGTGGTTGAGCTGGTTGTAGTGGGGGAGATAGTTAATGTTATTGTGTAGCACAGTCGTAGGTAGAAGTACAGGCTGATTAGGGCGGTTAGAGCTATGATTGTGGCGACGATTGGTAGGTCTTGTTTTGTTAATTCTTGTAAAATTAGTCATTTTGGTATGAATCCTGTGAGTGGCGGTAAGCCCCCCAATGAGAGTAGGACTAGGGCGGTTATTGACGCCAGGATTGGGTTTTTTGATCAGGTTGTTGCGAGGGTGCTAATTTTAGTGGTGGTTAATATTTTGAGAGTGAGGAATGCTGCGGAGGTTATGATAATATATGTTCCTAGTGCAATTATGGTTAGTTGTGGGGTATATTGGATAATAATAATTATTCATCCCATGTGTGCAATTGAAGAATAGGCTAGGACCTTCCGTAGTTGGGTTTGGTTAAGTCCTCCCCATCCTCCTACTAGTGCGGATAAAACTCCTAGAATTGTTAGGAGTGAGGGATTGACGTTTTGTGCTGTTTGGATAATAAGTGCGAGGGGGGCAAGTTTTTGTCATGTGGATAAAATTAGTCCTGTTAGAAGATCTAGTCCTTGCAGTACTTCTGGTATTCAGAAATGTATTGGTGCAAGTCCAATTTTGAGAGCTAGGGCGGTTATAAATATTGTGCTGGCGATAGGGCTTGATAGGTCGTTGATGTTTCACTCTCCTGTTATTCAGGCATTGGTTGTGCTTGCGAACAAGATTATTGCTGCTGCGGTGGCCTGAGTTAGGAAATATTTTGTTGTTGCTTCTACTGCACGGGGGTGGTGGTGTTGCGCTATTAAGGGGGTAATTGCTAGGGTATTAATCTCTAGGCCTATTCAGGCTAATAGTCAGTGGGAGCTGGCGAAGGTTAGGGTTGTTCCCAGGCCTAGGCTGGATAGTAGGATTGCAAGTACATATGGATTCATTGGCGGAGGAGGGACTTTAACCGTCATGTTCGGGGTATGGGCCCGAAAGCTTTATTAGCTGACCCCGTCTTAGGAAGTGGTGTAAAGGAAGCACCGAGAGTTTTGATCTCTTGAGTATGGGTTCGATTCCCTTTTTTCTAGGAACTGAGGGGATTTTAGCCCCTATAAGTCACTCTATCAAAGTGGTCCTTGGGCATTCAGGCACAGTTCCGTTTATAGTTGTGGGGGAAGTCCCGCTAGTGCAATTGGTAGGGCGGTGTGTCATAGTACGAAGGCTAGTGTTAGTGGAAGAAAGTTTTTTCAGACTAGGTGCATTAATTGGTCGTATCGAAATCGTGGGTATGAGGCTCGTACTCATAGAAATAGGATGGATAGAAGTGCGGCTTTGGTTATGAGGTTAATTGTTGTGAGCTCAGGGATATTTGGGAAGTGTGAGGCCCCTAGGAATAGCACGGCTGATAGGGTATTTATTAGTAGAATGTTGGCATATTCAGCTAGGAAGAAGAGGGCGAAGGGGCCTCCTGCATATTCTACGTTAAAACCTGATACTAGCTCTGATTCTCCTTCTGTCAGGTCGAAGGGTGCTCGATTTGTTTCAGCTAGCGTTGAGATATATCATATTGCGGCTAAAGGTCAAGCAGGGATAAGTAATCAAATGCTTTCTTGGGTAGTATTGAATGTTTGTAGGGTATACCCCCCTGAGAAGATAATGACGGAGAGGAGAATTAGGCCTAAGCTAACTTCATATGAGATTGTTTGGGCTACGGCTCGTAAGGCTCCGATCAGTGCATATTTTGAATTTGATGCTCAGCCTGATCCTAGGATTGAATATACTGCGAGGCTTGATAGGGCCAGTATAAAAAGAATTCCTAGGTTGAGGTCAGTTACTGGGTGGGGTAAGGGTATGGGTGCTCATAGGATTATGGCTAGGGCTAGGGCTAATATTGGGGTGGCAAGGAACAGGAATGGGGATGATGTAGATGGGCGGACGGGTTCTTTAATGAAGAGCTTTAGTCCGTCGGCGATGGGTTGGAGTAATCCGTAGGGTCCTACTACATTAGGGCCTTTTCGCAGTTGTATATATCCTAGTACCTTTCGTTCAATTAATGTCAGGAAAGCCACCGCTAGGAGGACTGGTACCATGTAGGCTAGGGGATTAATTAGGTGGGTTATTAGGGTGTTTAGCATGAACTGGGGAGAGGATTTGAACCTCTGGTTAAAAGGGCTTAGGCCTTTCGCAATTTACCATGCTCTGCCACCCCAGTGTGTCCTTATTTCGGCCAGCTGGGATTTTGGCTCTAACCCCTTGCTTTATTTATTTGTTTTCATAAATTGGGGGTGGGGCGTGCCTTTGGTATGGGCCCCCTTTTTCCGATCCTTTCGTACTAGGAAAAGTAGCGTTTACAGATAGAAACTGACCTGGATTGCTCCGGTCTGAACTCAGATCACGTAGGACTTTAATCGTTGAACAAACGAACCCTTAATAGCGGCTGCACCATTAGGATGTCCTGATCCAACATCGAGGTCGTAAACCCCCTCGTCGATATGGACTCTGGGAGGGGATTGCGCTGTTATCCCTAGGGTAACTTGGTTCGTTGATCGGTCCTAGTGGCCGGATCATGTTTGGTCAGATGTTCTGTGGCTTAGAGATGTCTCTCTTGGTTTTAGGAGTTTGTCCCGGTCCACTTGGAGGCTTTTTTCTCCTCCGCGGTCGCCCCAACCGAAGGTAAAATCTCATGTTCCACAAAGTTTTTGCTTTTTATTAAGTTGCTTGACGTGGTTGAGTTTTGTACCTTAAGCTCCAAAGGGTCTTCTCGTCTTGTATTATTATACCCGCTTCTGCACGGGTAGATCAATTTCACTGACTTGAAAGGGGAGACAGTTAAGCCCTCGTTTAGCCATTCATACAGGTCTCTATTTAAAAGACAAGTGATTGCGCTACCTTTGCACGGTCAAAATACCGCGGCCGTTGAACTTGTGGTCACTGGGCAGGCTGGACCTCCTATACTTGATTATATTGCAGGAGGCGATGTTTTTGGTAAACAGGCGAGGCTTGTGTTTGCCGAGTTCCTTCCTTTTCTTTTAGTCTTTCCTGTGGTAGCACTCCAGTGTGGGGGTAACGATTGTTTGGTTGCGGGTTTTTCTTGGTATTTTTGTAATTCGCAGTGCTCTCTTGGGTTGAGTTCGTTAGTTGCCAGTGGTTAGTCCGGTCTGGCTTACACTTGTGCTGGGAGAAGGGCGGGCCTTCTTGTTACTCATTTTAGCATAATTTTTTCCATGGGGGCATGGATTGGCCTAATAATATTTAGGGGAGTAAGATTTTTTATCGGAATAATAAACTTTTGTCTGTCTGAGCTTTAACGCTTTCTGTTTAGGTGGCTGCTTTTAGGCCCACTAGAACGGAGTGTTTTATGGATTATGATCTTTATCCTTCTGGTAAGGTTGTGTCCTTTATTAAAGGGGCTGTACCCCCTTTAACTAACTCTCATATATTTCTCATAATGTCTTGATTTGTTTGATTTGAGGTGTATGAGGCTGAACTTCTATTCATTTCTTAGGCAACCAGCTATCACCAGGTTCGGTAGGTCTGTCACTTCTACCCGGAGCTCTTCCCACTCTTTTGCCACAGAGACGGGTTAGCCCTTAATAGGCTGTCTCGGGGTAGCTCACCTGGTTTCGGGGTTTCAAACTAAAGGTCTCTTTGCTTGGGTGGACTGGCTAAATCATGATGCAAAAGGTACAGGGTTTAATCTTTGCTTTTTGGTGCTTGTATGGGTTATTTCATTTCTCTTTCAGCTTTCCCTTGCGGTACTATCTCTATTGCTTTGGTTGGACCTTTTCTGTCTCCCATACTCAGGTAAAAGAATGTTTTAGTTTACGATGTTAGGCTTATTTTGTTTATTTATATTGTTTAGTTATTTTAGTAGTTAAGCTAGCTGTTTGGCTCAGGGTGACCCAATTTGCATGGATATCTTCTCGGTGTAAGTGAGATGCTTAACTAATTCAGCCACGCCCTGGGTTTAGTCCAAGTGCACCTTCCGGTACACTTACCGTGTTACGACTTGCCTCCCCTTATCAGTGCTATTATATTAGGTACTTTTGGCGCATTTTTGGTGGGGGAGAGTGACGGGCGGTGTGTACGCGTCTCAGGGCCGGGTTCAAAAGGACACTCTATTTCCTTTTTACTACTAAATCCTCCTTCAAGCATTGTTTCATGGTGCATGTTCGTGATATTCTGCGGTAGAAAATGTAGCCCATTTCTTTCCACTTCATGCGCTACACCTCGACCTGACGTCTTGGGCTGTGCCCATTTTGCTTACTTTTACCTCCTTCACAGGGTAAGCTGACGACGGCGGTATATAGGCTGGGGTGGCTAGAGGTGGTGAGGTTTAACGGGGATTATCGGTTCTAGAACAGGCTCCTCTAGGGGGGTTTGAGACACCGTCAGGTCTTTTGGGTTTTAAGCTGATGCTTGTAGTACCCTGGCGGACATTTAATTGTAGTTGAATGTCTGAGTTTACGGCTGAGCATAGTGGGGTATCTAATCCCAGTTTGTTTCTCAGCTTTCGTGGGGTCAGGTTGATTTATTTAAAGCTACTTTCGTGTTAGGGCTTCGGACGCCTAGAAGCGTATGACGGCCAAGGGGTCATTTGGCTTTAATTTTTATTTATCCTTAACCACCCTTTACGCCGTTGTATTATCAACTGGGGCCTCTCGTCTAACCGCGGTGGCTGGCACGAGTTTTACCGGCCCTCTTAACACTAACTGAGTCAAGTTTTCACTTATGGCTTAATATTTATCACTGCTGAATTCCCTTGGGGGTGTGGCTAGGCTAGGCGTTTTGGGCTAATATTTGTGCCTGATGCCCGCTCCTCGCCCCCGGGCGGGGGGTTGAGGGCATACTCACTGGGTTGCGGAGACTTGCATGTGTAAGTTGAGTTAGAGCTGATAGTAAGGTCGGGACCATGCCTTTGTGCATGCGGAGTTTTTTAGGACCCATCTTAGCATCTTCAGTGCTATGCTTTGAATTAAGCTACGCTAGC